CGTACAATTGAACCTTTTCAAACTGTTTCTTTTTGAGAACCAAAAAGACTTGTGCTAAAATAACAGATGCGAAAAAGAACAAAAGGCCTTGGACGCGCAATGGATCCTGAAGCACTATTTCTGCATCCCCCTGCCCAAAGCCCCCCACATTAGGATTGCTTGTTAACGGTTGATCAAGCTTGATTGATTCTCCCTCTGAAACAAGAAGTTCTGGCCCGGGAGGTATAATATCAATTACTTGGCGCCCATCCGACGCATCAACTATGGATATTTCATATCCCCCTTTTTCTTTACGTAGTATTTTTTTGACTATACCCGATGACGTAGCATTATAAACTGTATTGTTACTCTTGCTACCATCAGGATAAATCTGTCCCCTTCCTCGGTTTCCCCCTACATATATGGGATATTTTAAGAAATGAACGTCTTTTTTTGTAGCGGGATCGGGGGAAAGAATGGGAAAGACAATTTCACTATATTTCTTACCGGGAACAGGGCCTATCACAAGAATATTATTTTTATTGGGACGATAACTCTGAAAAGAGAGATTTCCTATCTTTTCTTTCAACTCAGGAGAAATACGGTCGGGCGGCGCTAATTCGAATCCCTCAGGCAAAATAAGAACAGCACCCACATTCAACCCTCCCTTTTTTCCATTAGCAAGAACTTGTTTCAGCTGCATATCATAAGGGATTCGAAGAACTGCTTCAAATACAGTATCAGGAAGGACAGCTTGGGGAACTTCAATATCCACGGGCTTATTAGCTAAATGGCAGTTGGCACATACAATTCGTCCAGTTGCTTCCCGCGGGTTTTCATAACCCTGCTGCGCAAAAATGGGATATGCATTTGAAATAGACGTCCGAGTTATTACGTATATCATGATCGATACAGAAATCGATCGAATCATCTGTTCCTTTACCCAAGAAAAAGTATTTCTATTTTCCATGTCCAATCGCGGATCCCGGAGTTTCTACAATAAATTAGATAGGTAGCTAAGTTAATCTAGTTCCCTATACACGAGTCTGTTGTCATTCTACTGCAAGAGTTGTACTGGAATGATGAATACCTTGAGCAGGTAGAAATAGAAAGAATTTTGCTAAAAAGGAAAAGGGCTTTCTTTCTAAAGGAAGAAAAATGCTAATTTGATTAATATTAAGAAATCCAATTATGCTTCACTAATTGAATGATAAATGACTACAAGCGAAGGAGATAGACGGTTTAAACAAAAAAAGACCCAAAATTTCAAACACGTGTCTAGAATCACAGGAAAACTACAAACAAAAATAGTGAAAATTAACTCGTTAGGAGCCCATCCAAGATCGTTGTAGACCCAACGAATTAGTAGTTCCCAACCGCGGGTGGAGTGAAATCCAACAAAAAAATCCGTAACTAAAAGAATAAAAAAAGCTTTTATTGAGTCATTTAAGTTATAGAAGAATTCCTGAGCCCAAGAATTCAAAATGACAAGTTCCTCTTTACCCAGAAAAAAAGAACCACTTAGAATAGCCAAACAGATTATATTTGTTGAGAAATGCAAAATGATATGGAGATGGTCCTCATTATCTATTTTGGCCAATTGTATTATTTCCTTGTGTATTCCTATAGGAGGTTTTTGTACATGTGTCTTCGGTTTCTCTTTTATCATTTCGTCCAAGAGAAAAAGCTCTTCTAATTCTATGAATCCTTCTAGAATCCTTTTCTCTTGAATATCCGTTAAGAGAGTTTCAGGTTGCCTGGTATTCCACCAATTCTTAATCCCAAGTTCCAGACATTTGTTAAAAGAGAAAGAGACTCCCCAGGGCAAAAGTACGATAAATACAAGATATAGGAAAGAAGGCAATGCTTTCTTTTTTTTCATTTTTGATCTGTAAATTGAGTTGTTAATGAATCCGCTTCATTCGCTGACTCTATATGATATTTCTTTTCTTTGATCTTTGAAGCATTCTATAATAAGGTTTGAGACCTTGTGTTTGTATCTATTTCTCTTTTTGTATACTAGTAGAATTTCATTCTATTGGGTTCTTTCTTATTTTAGATCTAAATGAAGTGGAATAGAGAAATAGAATAAAAAAAAAAAGGAAAAGCCCCCTCCCTTCATATGAAAAGGGAAGAATATTATGCCATATATCTCACTTGGACAAAACAAATTCGAAACAATTTTTTCTTATCTTCGGTTGTTCCTTCCTTTAGATAAATACTCAAAATATCCTTACAATTTTTAAAAATTGCAATTGGTACTCAAAATACTTCAATTGGTACGCGCAAGAAATAGGCCAATTCGGCAGCTTTTTGTTCAATTTCTCGTGGAGTAAAAAACTTCTCATCCGTACGAGTCAAGGGAATGACCCCCTGGCCACGTATTTCCATATAAAGGATACGACGAGGATAAAGACCCTCTTTAACCTGAATTCTAATTGATTGGATATCCCGCACAAGGAATCGAAGGAAGATGCGACGTTTTATTCCAGGGAATCCCCAACGAAAAATGCACACTATTCCCTCTTTTCTATCAAATCGATCATAACCACTGCCTACATTCCACAAAATAGTGCACCACAAATAGGAGCTAATGAATAGGCCCGCGATTCCGTAGAAAGACATCACGACCCCCTGTGGAAAAAAAAGAATTTGTTGAGATGGAAGTAGGGATATCATATTCTTACCAAGATAACTGGAAGCCCCAACCGCTAAGAATCCTAATGAACCTAGAAAAAGAATACAGGCCCAGAAAAAATTACCTCTTTTTCGAGAACCCTTTAGAAGTTCTATCCATATGTGTTCTGATCGCCAATTCATATTAGATATACTAAATCCAGCAGTGGTTAATTGAAATTGAGAGAATAAGCTAAATGATTTTGACTTTACTTTTTTTGTTTTGATTCTGAAATCACCTTCAGCAGCTAGGACTCCTGTGAAATAATTGGTTAGATACATTGACTTTCTATTCAAAAAAAAATTCCTGGATCCGCTTAAAAAAACTCGCTATACTCGGCTACGCATATGTATGCATTTATGCTCGTAGCCTATATCTGCATCCATAGACGTTTTTCATTTGTGTGTAGAAAGAGCTACATACCCTATCATATTAATATATTACTTACACTAAAAAATATCTGTATTATGATCCTGGAAATACATTGAGCAAATTAGGCCCCGTCGGTTCTAGACAATCTTATTTTTCTGCACATAAAGAAATAAAGAAGCCATTGCAATTGCCGGAAATACTAAGCCTACTAAAGGCACGAAAATAGAGGGTAAGTTTAAATCTGTCATAGAATGGGTGTCTCAATTCCAATTTACTATTTCTATCTATTATATCTTAAGATTCTTAAGATATAATTAAGTATATCTATTATAAGGAATATTGACTATGGATAATTCAATTTTTCTTTTTCCATTCTCATGGCCTTTCTATCTTTCTAATCCAACTTGAAATTGCATTCAAAAGAAAGCGATAAAATGAAAGAAATACCTCTTTCAGAATACCCTTGAATTTTAAAAGTAGAAGTGGAATAGAATATCCAGTTGAAGGGTAATGATCATACGTCTGTAATGCATTGTATGTCCCAGAATAGGTTCCATTCTTCTACCCTTTCCGGGTAGTCGATAGCTATTCACAGCTACTACCTTAACACCAAAGAAGAGCTCGACCCAATACTTTATTTCTGTCTTAGTGAATCCCGATTCGACATTAAAAGTATATTGATTCTTTCCCAATAAACGAAGACTCTTTTCTGTAAATACTGCGTATTTGATTCCATTATCGTATGATAATACTATATTTTTATTTGTATTTGTTTATTGTGTTATACCTTTCTATATTCTAGATATATAGAATAGAAGAATCTCGATTTGTCAAGTCTCATGATCGTATCAAGATATATTGAAATTCGGCTCGATCTTTTTTTTTTGTAAAAAAGATCGAGCCGAATTTAATTGCAATCAATTAGAAGATTAAAGAAGAATTACTGCATTTCGTAACTGATTTTTTCTGTTTCTATTTCGCTTTTTTTATTTAGACCTTCTTTATCTTTATATCTAGTTTTATCTACTTAATCGATGGTATCTACCGGCTTGAACTCGAATTTGATCGCTTTCCATACTTCACAAGCTGCAGCTAGTTCAGGACTCCATTTGCAAGCTGCTCGGATAATTTCATTACCTTCACGAGCAAGATCGCGCCCTTCGTTACGAGCTTGTACACAGGCTTCTAAAGCCACCCGATTAGCTGCTGCACCTGGTGCATTCCCCCAAGGATGTCCTAAAGTTCCTCCACCAAATTGTAATACGGAATCGTCTCCAAAGATTTCGGTCAGAGCTGGCATATGCCAAACATGAATACCCCCTGAAGCCACCGGTATAACACCTGGCATGGATACCCAGTCCTGGGTGAAAAAGATACCGCGAGAACGATCTTTTTCAATATAATCATCGCGCAATAAATCAACAAAACCTAAAGTCATTTCGCGTTCCCCTTCTAACTTACCTACTACTGTACCGGAGTGGATATGATCTCCCCCAGACATACGCAATGCTTTAGCTAATACACGGAAATGCATACCATGATTTTTCTGTCTATCAATAACTGCATGCATTGCTCGGTGAATGTGAAGAAGTAGGCCATTGTCGCGGCAATAATTAGACAAACTAGTATTTGCGGTGAATCCTCCAGTTAAGTAGTCATGCATTATAATCGGAACCCCTAATTCCCTCGCAAATACAGCTCTCTTAATCATTTCTTCGCATGTACCTGCAGTCGCATTCAAGTAATGCCCCTTGATTTCGCCAGTTTCTGCTTGTGCTTTATAAATTGCTTCGGCAACAAATACAAAACGGTCTCTCCAGCGCATAAATGGTTGTGAGTTTACGTTTTCATCATCTTTGGTAAAATCAAGTCCACCGCGTAGACACTCATAACATGCTCTACCGTAATTTTTTGCGGATAATCCCAATTTTGGTTTAATAGTACATCCCAATAAAGGACGACCATACTTGTTCAACTTATCCCTTTCAACTTGGATACCATGAGGCGGACCATTGAAAGTTTTTGCATAAGCAGCAGGAATTCGTAGATCCTCCAAACGTAGAGCACGTAGGGCTTTGAAACCAAATACGTTACCCACAATGGAAGTAAACATGTTAGTAACAGAACCCTCTTCAAATAGATCTAATGGATAAGCTACATAACAGATATATTGCTCCTCTTCCCCAGGAACGGGTTCGATGTGATAGCATCGTCCTTTGTAACGATCAAGACTGGTAAGTCCATCAGTCCAAACAGTTGTCCATGTACCAGTAGAAGATTCCGCAGCCACTGCAGCCCCTGCTTCTTCAGGCGGAACCCCGGGCTGAGGAGTTACTCGGAATGCTGCCAAGATATCAGTATCCTTGGTTTCGTATTCCGGGGTGTAGTAAGTCAATTTATAATCTTTAACACCAGCTTGAAATCCAACACCTGCTTTAGTTTCTGTTTGTGGTGACATAAGTCCCTCCCTACAACTCATGAATTAAGAATTCTCACAACGACAGGGTCTACTCGATATAGATTAAGCGTAAATTAAACCTTTGCAAAGATCTTAAAAAAAAAAAAAAGATATTCAATTAATATCAACTCATTAAATAAAAAAGGGAGTATGCTTAAGTTAATGAATATGTTTTATTCATATATAATGGGTACACCCTGTGTACGTTCTATCCTATAGGAATTCGATAGGAATTGAGTTGTTGTTATGATAAGTTAACATGATTCATTATTAAACCATAGATTTGATTCACCAAATCCATCATTATTGTATACTCTTTGATAGATATAACGCAACCCAAACCAATCCCTTAATCCTTATTTTACAATTTTATAAGTTCTTATCTTAATAGGCCCCTTTCTTATTTTGAATCTAAATACCTAAATACTAAGAAAATTCTCTGTTGACAGCAATCTATGCTTCACAGTAGTATATATTTTGTATATCGAAGTCCTAGACAGGAAAGTAGAGTAGGCAAAGATCCTTGACAAAAGGAAAAATGTCTATGAAAAAAAAAGATTGATTGAACTTTCCAACGGACTCATTCCATGAGTAAATGAGTGAATGGGATTCGTTTAGGCAACGAAATCAAGTGCTAGCCCCCTTTTCTTTTTTATTGAATTAACTAATTCATTTCCTTTTCACTTTTGGATTTTGGGATATTTTTTTGATTTGGCATTATTCAACAAGAAAAAAAACGAAAAATTTCGACAAATTCCTTTTTTTGATAATTATGTGATAATTATGAGAACCAATCCTACTACTTCGCGTCCCGGGGTTTCCACAATTGAAGAAAAAAGTGCAGGGCGTATTGATCAAATTATTGGACCCGTGCTGGATATCACTTTTCCCCCAGGCAAGTTGCCTTATATTTATAACGCTTTGATAGTTAAGAACCGGGACACTGCTGATAAGCAAATTAATGTGACTTGTGAGGTACAACAATTATTAGGAAATAATCGAGTTAGAGCTGTAGCTATGAGTGCTACAGACGGGTTGATGAGAGGAATGGAAGTGATTGACACAGGAGCTCCTCTTAGTGTTCCAGTCGGTGGAGCTACTCTCGGACGAATTTTTAACGTTCTTGGGGAACCTATTGACAATTTGGGTCCTGTAGATACTAGTGCAACATTCCCTATTCATAGATCCGCGCCTGCCTTTATTGAGTTAGATACGAAATTATCTATCTTTGAAACAGGTATTAAGGTGGTTGATCTTTTAGCTCCTTATCGGCGTGGAGGAAAAATCGGACTATTTGGGGGGGCAGGAGTAGGTAAAACAGTACTCATCATGGAATTAATCAATAACATTGCTAAAGCTCATGGAGGCGTATCCGTATTTGGGGGAGTAGGGGAACGGACTCGTGAAGGAAATGATCTTTATATGGAAATGAAGGAATCTGGAGTAATTAATGAAAAAAATATTGAGGAATCAAAAGTAGCTCTAGTCTATGGACAAATGAATGAACCGCCGGGAGCTCGTATGAGAGTTGGTTTAACTGCCCTAACTATGGCAGAATATTTCCGAGATGTTAATAAGCAAGACGTGCTTTTATTCATCGATAATATCTTTCGTTTTGTTCAAGCAGGATCGGAGGTATCCGCCTTATTAGGGAGAATGCCCTCCGCAGTGGGTTATCAACCTACCCTTAGTACAGAAATGGGTTCTTTGCAAGAAAGAATTGCTTCTACCAACAAGGGATCGATAACTTCGATCCAAGCAGTTTATGTACCTGCGGACGATTTGACCGACCCTGCTCCTGCCACAACATTTGCACATTTGGACGCTACTACCGTACTTTCCAGAGGATTAGCTTCCAAGGGTATTTATCCCGCAGTCGATCCTTTAGATTCAACCTCAACTATGTTACAGCCTCGGATCGTTGGCAAGGACCATTATGAAACTGCGCAAAGAGTTAAGGAAACTTTACAGCGTTACAAGGAACTTCAGGACATTATTGCAATTCTTGGGTTGGATGAATTATCGGAGGAGGATCGTTTAACTGTAGCAAGAGCACGAAAAATTGAGCGGTTCTTATCACAACCGTTCTTTGTGGCAGAAGTTTTTACCGGTTCTCCAGGAAAGTATGTTAGTCTTGCAGAAACAATTAGGGGGTTTCAACTAATCCTTTCCGGAGAATTAGATGGCCTACCCGAACAGGCTTTTTATTTGGTGGGGAACATCGATGAAGCTAGCACGAAAGCTATAAACTTAGAAGAGGAGAACAAATTGAAGAAATGAAATTAAATCTTTATGTACTAACTCCTAAACGAATTATTTGGGATTGTGAAGTGAAAGAAATCATTTTATCTACTAATAGTGGCCAAATTGGTGTATTACCAAACCACGCCCCCATTAACACAGCTGTAGATATGGGTCCTTTGAGAATACGCCTCCTCAACGACCAATGGTTAACGGCAGTTCTGTGGAGTGGTTTTGCGAGAATAGTTAATAATGAGATCATCATTTTAGGAAATGATGCAGAACTGGGTAGTGACATTGATCCAGAAGAAGCTCAACAGGCACTTGAAATAGCCGAAGCTAACTTGAGTAGAGCTGAGGGTACGAAAGAATTGGTTGAAGCAAAGCTAGCTCTCAAACGGGCTAGGATACGAGTCGAAGCTATCAATTGGATTCCCCCATCCAATTAAAGACAATCCAAAGGTTTCGTTGATACAAAGAAAAAGAAAAGAAGGGTAGAAAAAGTTATTAGATAGCGAAGTAAGTCCAATGCTATCTAGTAATTTTTCTACCTACCTACCTACTATTGGATTTGAACCAATGACTCCCGCCGTATGAAAGCAGTACTCTAACCACTGAGTTAAGTAGGCAATTTATCATCACAAAAGAAGTCACATTACTTCGATCGATTATAGATCGAATGCTTTTTATAAGCAATACCACTCCATTATTGGTATTTCGTTATTGGTATGGTATTATAGTAAATAGATAAAAGGGATATCCTATGGCATTAGAGAATATTCATCTTGACAAGAAATTATCTATATGTTAAGATATCTCTGACAAGGGCTATAGCTCAGTTCGGTAGAGCAACTCGCTTACACGTGCGCCAATGCTTTTCAAAGGAACTTATTATGCAATGAACATAATTGAGCTTATTGCAAAATCAATGTCTTACTTCATGGATTCGAGAGAATAGGAGAACAGTAGCCTGACAAACAGTCGGTTCAGTCCGATTCAGGTGCCAATTCTGGTGCCTAATCAAATAGAACCTCTATTGATTTGCTAGTTGATAAGGTAAATATCCAGCCCACTCAATGCTAGGCATAAGAGGATAAGGGCCTCCAAAAAACTTCTTTTCGTTCTATGAACTTTAAGGTGTATGAAGTCTCATAGTCAACTCTTGGAGCGGAACGATAGAGACTCCATTTCACTTAGTTTGATTTCATTTAGGCCGGAGGCAGACCTAAGTCAAAGTAATCCTCCTTTGAAACACTTTGGTATTGCTCCTAGATAGATCATAATACAAATAATCAATCAGAGCACAGGGAGCCATCTTATTATCTTTCCGTAAAGAAAAACTATGGCGGATTAACTGATCTTTACATCAGTTGATGAAAGAGCCCAATGCAGAAAAATGCATGTTGGGTCTTTGAAACAGTTCAAATCATTTCGATAATAATCCGTTTGATCTGTTTTACCGAGAAGGTCTACGGTTCGAATCCGTATAGCCCTACTAATATATATGTCTTTTTTTTTTTAGATTTTAGGATGGATATCCTATGTTTCCTTTAGTATAGTTTTCTTTTCCTTATTAGTACTTGTTTATAGACTCGAGGGTCGCTTGCGCCATAGAATAGAGATAAAAGCATTAGCATGGCTCATTTATCGAAAATCATAGAGACAGGAAAAGAAAAAAAAAATTTCGATCAAATCAATAGAAGGAAAGATTCCTTATCTGATTTGAATTCCATCCTCCTTCAAATAGGATATGCCCTAAGTGCCTAGACTTTCCTATAATGACTGCAACGATTTTCTCCATTTTGCGAATTCCTATTTTGTTTGAAGTTTATTACTATAATATACATTATGTAAAATATCTAAAAATATAGATTATCTAAATAGATCTACTTTAAATTGAAAAAATCGAAAGAAAATAAAAAGAAAGAGTAAATAATAAAACAGGATATTCTATTTCATAATTATGAAATAGAGTTCTTTTTATATGAAATAGAGTTCTTTTTATTTAGTATTATTCCTCATTAGGCTGCATACATTAGTAATCCTATTTTAATTAGGTTCTAATCTAATTATAAGTATTTTCTTTTTTATTTAATAGTCTCTGACTATGCTTAAATAAAGGATAGAGCTATTCTTTTTTCTAGAAGATTCTAGAGAAAGCGAGACAAAGTGAAGCAAAAGAGTTTTCTTTGTATAAGAATTAGGTCTGTCTATACCATATCTAAATAGAATGGAAATCCAAAAGAAAGATAGTGGGGATTCCATTGGATGAA